GCGGGAGTCATTGGTTCAAATCCAATAGTAGGTAAAACTTATTAGATACCTTTGACCCTGGTATCTAATAAGTTTTGATACTCACCCTCTTACTTTAATTATTAAGACTATTAAATATTATTTTTTATCCTATTTTGTTTTTGCGTAGCATCAGAATCCTGTATATTTTAAAGGGTGTATAAACCTAACTTTTTTTATGATTACTCTTATTCCGCGCACGAACTGGTTACGAAATCGTATTGATAGCCTCTACCCGTGTCCTAGCCCGTCTGAGAGCTAGATTTGCTTCAATTATTTGTCTCTTTCCCTCAGCTTTCTTCAAGTTAGCTTCTGCTATTTCCAGAGTTTGCTGAGCTTCTTGTAGATCAATGTCACTACCCTTCTCAGCATCGTTTACTAAAATAGTGATCTCATTATTGCCTATTCTAGCAAAACCGCCCATCAGAGCCATTGTTAACCATTGGTCGTTAAGGCGTATTCTCAAAATCCCTATATCTACAGCTGTGGCAATAGGGGCATGGCTTGGTAACACGCCAATTTGACCACTATTAGTAGATAAAATGATTTCTTTTACTTCTGAATTCCAAACAATTCGATTAGGAGTCAGTACACAAAGATTTAAGGTCATTTCTTCAATTTGCTCTCCATTTCTAAGTTCATAGCTTTCGCGGTAGCTTCATCGATGTTACCTACCAAATAAAAGGCTTGTTCAGGAAGACTATCTAATTCTCCAGAAAGGATCAATTGAAACCCTCTAATTGTTTCTGCTAAACCAACATATTTTCCTGGCGAGCCTGTAAATACTTCTGCTACGAAAAAAGGTTGTGATAAGAAACGCTCAATTTTTCGTGCTCTTGCTACGGTTAAACGGTCTTCTTCGGATAATTCGTCTAACCCAAGGATAGCTATAATGTCCTGAAGTTCTTTGTAACGCTGTAAAGTTTCCTTAACTCTTTGTGCAATTTCATAATGTTCTTCTCCAACAATCCGAGGTTGGAGCATAGTTGATGTTGAATCTAACGGATCAACTGCTGGATAGATCCCTTTGGCGGCCAATCCTCTTGATAGTACGGTAGTAGCATCTAAATGTGCAAATGTCGTGGCAGGTGCGGGATCAGTCAAATCGTCTGCCGGTACATAAACTGCTTGAATCGAAGTTATGGACCCTTCCTTTGTAGACGTAATTCTTTCCTGTAAAGAGCCCATTTCAGTACTAAGAGTAGGTTGATAGCCTACAGCGGAAGGCATTCGACCCAATAAGGCAGATACTTCAGACCCTGCTTGGACGAAACGGAAAATATTATCGATAAATAGAAGTACGTCTTGTTCATTAACATCTCGGAAATATTCCGCCATAGTTAGAGCAGTCAAACCAACTCTCATACGTGCCCCCGGCGGTTCATTCATTTGACCGTAGACTAGAGCTACTTTAGATTCTGCAATATTTTGTTCATTGATAACTCCGGATTCTTTCATTTCCATGTAAAGATCATTTCCTTCACGAGTACGTTCACCGACTCCGCCAAATACGGATACGCCCCCATGAGCTTTTGCAATGTTGTTGATCAATTCCATAATGAGTACTGTTTTACCCACCCCAGCTCCCCCAAATAGTCCTATTTTTCCTCCACGACGATAAGGAGCTAAAAGATCTACCACTTTAATTCCTGTTTCAAAAATAGATAATTTTGTATCTAACTGTGTAAAGGCGGGCGCGGATCTATGAATAGGGGATGTTGTGCGAGTATCTACGGGACCTAAATTATCAACAGGCTCTCCAAGCACGTTAAAAATTCGTCCGAGAGTTGCTCCACCGACTGGAACGCTTAAAGCAGCTCCTGTGTCAACAACTTCCATACCTCGCGTTAGACCGTCTGTAGCACTCATAGCTACAGCCCTAACTCGATTATTTCCAAGTAATTGTTGTACCTCACAAGTCACATTAATTTGTTGGCCAGCAGGATCTCGACCCTTAACTACCAGAGCGTTGTAAATATTAGGCATCTTGCCTGGGGGAAAAGCTACGTCCAGTACCGGACCAATAATTTGAGCGACACGCCCCAGGTTTTTTTTTTCAAGTGTGGAAACACCAGGACTAGAAGTAGTAGGATTGGTTCTCATAATATATAGTTTAAGGTAAAATATGTCGAAATTATTCGCGAAAATGAAAATTATCGAACCTAAAAAAAAAGATGTCCGATAGCAAATTGATCGGTTAATTAAATAAGAAATAGGAGTTAGCAATCCATTTTGTTGGTACCATCCAAACGAATCCAATTCAATTATTTATTCAATGAGTGCGATTTCAACTTCAATCAACCTGTATTTCAAAACAGTAAATTAAAAGGAATAGATGATGAAAAAAAATCCGGAGAACGTCTTTTATTTGTCTATCATTTCATTATAGACAATCCGTTCTATATTATCTACAGAAATCGAACCCGAACTCTAAACTCTATTTAATTTATGATTCATTAGCACTGTAACTTAGTTCTTTTTT